TTAGGGTTTCTTGGGGCAGACCCCTAAAAACATAACTAAAAAAATATCTATTCATTATATCTATAATGCAAAATTTCATAATGAAAAATTTTTTTTTTTTCAATTAATAGCCCTCATTATAATTATATAATTAAAAAAAAATTTTAAATAGAAAAAAATTGCTCTAGACGAAAAATAAAAATATTTAGAGATCTAAATAAACGAAAAAAAAAAATGAAAAAGCTTAAACTAAAATAGAGTTTTTTGTATGTAGAATTTCTACGAGCCCGCTTAGCTCAGAGGTTAGAGCATCGCATTTGTAATGCGATGGTCATCGGTTCGATTCCGATAGCCGGCTTTTCTTTATTTTTTTAACTTATACTTACATAGATTAATAAAAAAATAATGCATATATAAATGGTATATCATATATACAATACAATCTAATGTAATAGAATACTGCAGAAAATTGCGTTTCATTTCTTTGTTTTTTGTAAAATGAAAAAATAAATAAAGATAAGGAGTCTTTATGTCGCGTTACCGAGGACCTCGTTTCAAAAAAATACGCCGTTTAGGGGCGTTGCCCGGACTAACAAATAAAAGGCCTAGAGCCGGAAGTGATCTTAGAGCCCAATCGCGTTCCGGGAAAAGATCTCAATATCGTATCCGTCTCGAAGAAAAACAAAAATTGCGGTTTCATTACGGTATTACAGAACGACAATTGCTAAAATACGTCCGTATCGCCCGAAAAGCCAAAGGGTCAACAGGTCAGGTTTTACTACAATTACTTGAAATGCGTTTGGATAACATCCTTTTTCGATTGGGTATGGCTCCAACTATTCCTGGCGCCCGCCAATTAGTTAATCATCGACATATTTTAGTTAATGGTCGTCTAGTAGATATACCGAGTTATCGTTGCAAACCCCAAGATACTATTACGGCAAAAGATGAACAAAAATCCACAGCCCTAATTCAAAATTTTCTTGATTCATCCCCTCCGGAGGAATTGCCCAAACATTTGACTCTTCAACCATTTCCGTATAAAGGATTAGTCAATCAAATAATAGATAGTAAGTGGGTCGGTTTGAAAATAAATGAATTGCTAGTAGTAGAATACTATTCTCGTCAGACTTAACTCTAATTAAATTACAAAGCAAAGGCTAAGGCTTCGGACAATCTGGCCCTTTTCTTTCGTCAAAGTAAATTGGCTTAAGGATTAAAGTCAAAAGTCAGAGGTTTGATCTGAATTTTATCCCACTCATATATTCTTTCCCACCTCGGATCTAACTGTTATGTTCTAATAATGGTATTTCATTTCTTGTTGTTTGATATTTTACAGTTAGGAATGTTGGTTTAAAGTACGGAAAGAGAGGGATTCGAACCCTCGGTAAACAAAAGCTTACATAGCAGTTCCAATGCTACGCCTTGAACCACTCGGCCATCTCTCCTACATAATTATTATTATGAATTAAAAACCGAAAAAATAGCGAGTCATTAATATTCCATTTTTTTTTAGCTAGATATGACCAATCAAAGAATTTTATTCTATAATTATAAGTAGAGGTTTTCAATCTTTATTTTTTTTGAACTGAATCTGTTTTTATGTTATTTCGTACTGTACAAACCCTTTGGTTTGGGGAATCATTTTCCCACAAGAGGTAAAGAAAATAATTATAGAATGGATTGATCCCTATGCCTAGATCGCGAATAAATGGAAATTTTATTGATAAGACCTTTTCAATTGTGGCCAATATCTTATTACGAATAATTCCGACAACTTCGGGAGAAAAAGAGGCATTTACTTATTACAGAGATGGTGTGATTTGATTCTTTTTTTTTGCTTAAAGACACACGATTCGAAACAGAAAGAACAAATATTCTTAATTCTATATTTTAGTAAAATAACAAAAAAATCTACGCTTGTTGAAGGTGAAGTTTAGAAATAGAACAATACCTTCTGTCGTGTATCCCCGATTGATGCAGCCTCAAATACTACGCTTCAATTATCAAATTGAATATTAGTATTGAGCGGAAGGTTACACCTGTGTGTTCTGTATTACAGGTCAATTCTACTTCCTAGTAATAAAGTCCCAATAGGCAGCATAGGGGAAAAAGCACTACACCTAGCAATCAACAACACGAAAGCTTTGTTAAAAATGACTTACTGACTCCCTTTTCTTATCTGGATTGGGACTAACAAGAATGGTCGGGACAACAAACATCCATCTCGTTGGTACTTTGGATACCCGTATAACCATCGAAGACTGTTGAAGTGACTATTTCCTGGAAATTTAGGGGGCGTTGAGGACAAAGTAATTGTTGGAGCTTTAGTATCAAGGCATTTGATGTTAGTACAAATTCTTGCGCAAGAAGGTTGGCTAGCGATTTTTTGTAAAAACACTAGCCCCACTCAGTTCATAATGAGAATATTTCAACCCTGTTTATTATTCCATGTATTTTTTATTCTCATTATGCGTATTTAAAGGAGGAGCCGTATGAGATGAAAATTTCACGTACGGTTCTGGAACGGAGATTCTTTGAATCGAATGACGACCGTAACGGATGTCGGCTCAATCCGAAGGAAATTATGCGGAAGCTTTACAGAATTATTATGAAGCTATGCGACTAGAAATCGATCCCTACGACCGAAGTTATATACTCTATAATATAGGCCTTATTCACACAAGTAATGGGGAACATACGAAAGCTTTAGAATATTATTTCAGAGCACTAGAACGAAACCCATTCTTACCCCAAGCTTTTAATAATATGGCAGTGATCTGTCATTACGTGCGATTATCTCCACTATAGAAGGAAAAAGGAAGACCCCCCTTAAATTAGTAAAAAAAAAAAAAGGGCTCACTACATATGCATCGCCTAAAACGACGATTTTTTGAGCTGTAGGAAAAAAAGAAACTTCAAAGAAATTGAACTATGAAGAAATAAGAGATGCCTAGATACTTTTTCTATGTCGTCTATGGATAAAAAATAAATTTTAATTGATAGAGAGGAAGCACCGTAAAGATCAATTAATGAGGTTTTGGGCCAATATATTAAGAAAAGAACTGCTTATTTATGCCTATATAAGATAGATAAAAGTTAGGAATTAACTTATGTAATAGAGTTGATCCACTAAGGTATTGAGCGGCGGTGTAGGATCAGATCCCAAAGATAGTAAGTCTTTTCTTTCTTACTTTTTTTATGAAGAAAAGTCTTTATCAAAGATTCTATATAAATTTCGATATGAAATCGAGATAGTTACCTTGCCGAAAATATTAACGATAGGAGTAAATACCTATACTTTATTCTTCGGCAGGTGGGAGAAAAGATAAAACTTATTATTAATAAAATCAACTATTATAAAAATGAACGTTTGAAACTCATCCGATTAACCTCTTTTGGTTACCGTGAAGAGATCTCCAAGAAATCTCATTAGGTAAAAAAAAGGACACCAAAAGAATTGACTGTGGAGCCGTATGAGGTAGGAAAGTCTCAAGTACGGTTCTAAGGGAAGGAATTGAGCCACCTATTCCGATTCCGACCGGGGAGAGCAGGCCATCCGACAGGGAGATTCTGAAATTGCGGAGGCTTGGTTTGATCAAGCCGCTGAGTATTGGAAACAAGCTATAACGCTTACTCCTGGGAATTATATTGAAGCGCATAATTGGTTGAAGATCACGGGACGTTTCGAATAAAAAAAGTTTTTTTTATTGGTCCATGGAATTGTTCTTCTTGAAAGAACTAATCAAAGAATTTCATTATATCCCTTAATCAGATCGTTCTAGTTTGTCTGATATTTCGTAAGGGTAAAGAATACACAGATACAGTACAGAATGCATTTCTTTCGTTCTTTTCGTCTATTATTAGTAGCTATTAAATGACTTTTTCAAAATAAATTCTTTAATTTCATTTTTTTTTTTGAAATAAATATATATAGAAATATTCATATTTACAATTTTCTAATAAAATTTTTATTTTTTATAAAAAAATCGAACTATTCGATACTAGTTGATGAGAGTTACGCCGGAAACATAACAAAGTAAGGAAAGTCGAAATACTTTTTTGAATTGGCGATCAGAACGTATATGGATAGAACTTATAACAGGATCTCGAAAAAAAGGTATTTTGGCTTAGGTGTTATCCTTCCTATAATATAATACTTGTTAGTAATAGTTTTTAGTTAGTTAGTTAATCGTTTTTTTATATTTTATAAATAGAATAGTTATTCCAAAATATATATAAGAAAATAGTGGAAAAACAAACCCTTCGAATGACTAAAAAATTAAGTATTTCTTCATAATGACTATTAGTGCGATTTTAAATAGTTAGAATGAAAATATTACTGACTATAACTCTAATTAATATTAATATATATTAATTAAAAAATGAATTAATATGAACTATAGCAAAATATGAAGGATCCACATATAATACTTTATAATAATACTTTATAATTGAGATAGGAAGCGTCTAAATAGGTCCGTTGGGCGCCATACATCTATGTCATAATAGATCCGAACACTTGCCCTGGATCAACTTCCAGATCATAATTGCTCTAGTAAATAACTAAAAAAATAGAGAGATGGGAGATACAAGTAAAATAAATGCATTCTAAATATCTCTCAGGGGTTCACCAAATATTTTTATGTTGGCAGGTCTCTTTGTATGTCTTGTCCGGAAAGAGGAGGACTCAATGATTATTCGTTCGCCGGAATCAGAAGTCAAAATTTTGGTAGATAGGGATCCCGTAAAAACGTCGTTTGAGGAATGGGCCAGACCCGGTCATTTTTCAAGAACAATAGCTAAAGGACCTGAAACTACTACTTGGATCTGGAACCTACATGCTGATGCTCACGATTTCGATAGCCATACCAGTGATTTGGAGGAGATCTCGCGAAAAATTTTTAGTGCCCATTTTGGTCAACTCTCCATCATCTTTCTTTGGCTGAGTGGTATGTATTTCCACGGTGCTCGTTTTTCTAATTTTGAAGCATGGCTAAGCGATCCTACTCACATTGGAC